TAGAAAACATTCTATTAAGTATAATAAAAAACAAGCATTTTTGTTGTCAAATCAGATCTCATATAAATATAAATCATTATTAAATAATTACATTATTACATAACATATCATATATAATATATAAATTATTAGAATCCGGCGGAACAAAAAAAGGACCGGGCCCGGCTGTGGATACTGACCAGGCCAGGCCATCAGAAAAAGAAGGGCTTTAAAAAAAAAATCAACACAAAGAGATCTTTCTTATTTTTCTTTAGTTCGATTGTTAACGCCCCCAAGCCCTTCTTTTCGCTTTTCGATAAAGGAAATTCCTAATTTGGCTATCTATCTATTTATATCTATCTATCTATTTATATATAGATATAAATAGTTATATATAGATATATAGATATAAATAGTTATATATAGATATATATAGTATAGAATATATAGTATAGAATATAGAATCGAATTCTAATAGAATAGAGAAAGACCAGAGAGGAAGACAGACTCCTTACATTTTACATTATGTGTAATCTAGTAATTATCTTTTTGAATTGGGAGAGATGGCTGAGTGGACTAAAGCGTCGGATTGCTAATCCGTTGTACGAGTTATTCGTACCGAGGGTTCGAATCCCTCTCTTTCCGTTAATAACTTGATTTCTTTTTTTTTCAATTTTGAAAATCCGTGTGGAATAGATAAAATTCTAAGAAAATTTGAAAATCAACCAATTTGGATTTTATTCTTCACGTCCAGGATTACGTCCTGGATCATTAGAGAGGAATCCAAATATAAATAGAGAAACAAAAAATATCACTACGGTATAAACGAAGAGTTTCAGGGTAAGCATTACACAATCTCCAAATGATTTTTTGAAAAAAAAAAGAGAATAGATCTTCCGTTTTTCTAACACATATCCTATTTTGTTTGATTTTGACACCGTGAAATGAGGTTTTTTCTAGAAATCAAAATGAATTGTCGAAAATTCATTTTGATTTTTTCATTAAAAAAGATCGTCGTTTATATACAAATTCTATTTTGTGCGAGACCCTAATAACGTTAGGGTCTTTCACTGGAAACGGGTCAAAAAAGAGGAAATGGGCGTAATCCAGATTTATGGTGACTATCCAAGAATTTCAATGTGCGAATCGAGGGTTCATACTTTAAAGCCTATCTTATTTTAGAGATTTTTAGAATTTTTTCTTGACGAAATTATCCATTTTCTAGGATATAATTATATTAAGGGTCTTATCGAAAGCTTACAGCAGCTTGCCAAACAAAAGCTAAGAGAAAAAAAAGCACAGGTATGACTGGCATAACATCTACGATTGGATTCAAAAAAGCATATGCTTCGGGCAATTTGCCGAAGAAAAAACTACTCGAATAAGTGGAAGAATTCATACAGATACAGATCAAACTAACGATATTAAGCATAACAGACGTTTTGTTCCTGGAGATAATTGCATTTTAATTGAGTTTTTGATATTTGATAGAAGTAAAAAGAAAGTAAGCAAGGTAGACAAAAAATCCTTCTTTTTCTTTGTACCCACTCAATCAAAACCCCTCCAATTCTCAAAGGAGAATAGAAGAAATGATACTTTCATACAATATCTTAATTGAATTCTATGTAATGATCAATAAATTTTCTTGAATTCTATAGATATTTCTATATCTATATAGATAGATCTATATATATGTGAATACAAATCTATTCTCTACATATAGAGATTTTGGGCTGGAGTTGACAAAAAATTAATACCAATATTATTTTTCTTGGTGTAGATTTTAAATTGAAATGGGGCGTAGCCAAGGGGTAAGGCAACGGGTTTTGGTCCCGCTATTCGGAGGTTCGAATCCTTCCGTCCCAGCGTAGATCCATTATTTTCTTAGAAACATTATTTTCTTAGAAAGAAGTAAGGGAAAGAGTTAATCCATATTAATTTCCATATTAATTCCATATTAATTTAAATACCGTAGTTCTATATGAAATGAAGCCAATGTTTTTTCGTTGAATCGCTTTTTTTATTTTATTAGATATTTTGTGTTTGACTCTAATGAGAAATTGGAAATCTATGTAACGATTGAGGTAGAGGGGATTTATCTTCGCCCTTTGATTTTTATTTTATTTATGACAAGAAGTGATTATTGAAATATTACTCAATCCCATGTTAAAGTTAAACAAAATATATAATATATATTATTGAATCGTTTAAAAAGAGGAAATGTTTCGCTTATATGTCTTCTACTATTTCAATGACAAGAAATTTTTGTTTTTTGTGATCCCTTAAATTATTGAATTTGAATTCAATTCTCTAGTGTATATTCTTAGAATATATATATATAACAGTGATAACCCCTCAGCCTATCTGATAGCGAGGAAAATCCCTCCCTTCTGAATTTACATCATTTTTTTATACATCTTATGAAAAAAGATTGATTTCTTTCTCCTTTTCTTTGGTCTCTTTATCTAAAAAAGAAAGACCTGTCCTTCTATAAGATCAAAGATGATCCTTATCATCATTATCCAATCCAATTTTTGTCAAATGAAATCAAATGAAATAATTATGTCCAAATCGGAAACTTTTTCGATTTCGATTAGAAATCGTTTTTATTTCAAAAATATTTTGAATGATTCCTTGTAAGTAGAATCAAACTCTTTTGTACTCAATTTTGATTTTGCACCCAATCTCAATAAAAATAAAGTAGGAAGTTGTTTTATCAATCCTATTGAGTTACTTGAAGATGCGGATTCAACAAGTGAGTTGTTTCCGTATTTCATCCTATTACCTATATATTCTTAATGGATGTTAAAGATGCTGTGTTGCTAAGACTTTTTCAGAAAAAAAGTTTCACATATCATATATGGAAGAAAAGGTCTAGATTACAATGTCTATGGACAACCGAAGCAATGACTATTCATGATTCCATGATTGAATCAATTTCATACCGGTTCCAAATTTGAGGAATATTATGGTAAAACTTCGTTTGAAACGATGTGGTAGAAAGCAACGTGCGACTTGAAGGACAGAATCTATTGTGGATTTTTCCATCCACCATTTTCGATTTATCTAGAAATGAGGGTGCTCTTGGCTCGACATTGTTTGTTCTCTTACACTTGAATCCTTCGTTTTTATTGGGTTCAAAATAGTCCACGACGGAGCTCGAGTAGAAAGGATTAATTCATTTCTTGGGGGTAAGAATCTAAGGTTAAATGCCAATCAATCCATTGGAACAACTTCGTAAATATATCTTCCATTTATAGAAATTGAAAGGATCCAATTTGAGCAAGTTTCTAATTCACAATTCAAAAGCAAAACTTGTTGGAATTGATCAAACCCTTTCGATTTATTCAAAGTGTATCACGGGGGAATCAACAGGCCATGGGATTCTTTGATAGAAAGAAATCAAAAAGGGGTATGTTGCTGCCATTTTGAAGGGATTAAGAAGCACCGAAGTAATGTCTAAACCCAATGATTCAAAATAAGGATAAAGGATCTAAAAACAAGGAAGCACCCTTTTTTAATTTGATTGATAATCTGAATAACCGGATCCGACTAAAGAATTCAAATAGAATTTTAAATGGGATAAATAAAAGGGGGGTAAAGACCACTCAATAAATGAAATTTACTAAATATTCTTACTTTGCGCGATTTGAGAGTTATACAACTTGAGTTATGAGTACGGATGGTTTCTTTTGATTTTCAGGAAAAAAGTATGAAATCGTAATCTAATTGATTTTATAGGCCCATTTGGCCTTTAAGTCATTAGAATTGTATACATAGGCAAAACCTAGCATCAAATCATTTTTCTCGAGCCGTACGAGGAGAAACCTTCCTATACGGTTCTAGGGGGGGTATTGTTCATCTACATCTATCCCAATGAGCCTTTTATCGAATCGTTGCAATTGATGTTCGATCCCCAAGAGAGGGAAAAGATCTTAGAAAAGTGGGCTTTTATGATCCAATGAAGAATCAAACTTATTTAAATGTTCCTCTTATTCTCTATTTCCTTGAGAAAGGAGCTCAACCTACAGGAACTGTTCAGAATCTTTTAAAGAAAGCAGAAGTTTTTAATGAACTTTCGTGTAATCAAATGAAATTCAATTAAAGAAATATCAAGGGGGGGTACCAACTTCTATATAACTTTGTTTCATTTTTCTATGATTTTTTTATTTACCCCCCCTCCGCTGTATTCTTTTCTCGGCATTTATATTGACAACAGTGTATCGAACAAATATAATTCATCGTGATAAGGGAACCGGGTCTATTTATTTTCGCTCCCTACCTTTATCAATTTTTTCTATTATGTATATTTTTTCTTTTATCTGATAATTTCTTGTATTATCATCGAATTAATTCATTTTGATGTTTCGAATCCATTCGAAAAAAAAAAAGAAAATCCATTTTTTTCGTGCAATCATTTGATTTGTTGGTAGAATCTCCTTTCTCTTTGTTTAAATTCAATTTAATTGATTTTGATTGTATTTATATCCCTTTTTTGTTTTGCTGAAATTTTGTTTAGTCTATTTTTCGGGTTGCTAACTCAACGGTAGAGTACTCGGCTTTTAAGTGCGACTAAAATCTTTTACACATTTTGATGAAGTAAGAAATTTGTCCATACCATTGGTGTGATTTAGAAGACCGCGACTGATCCCTGAAAGGGAATAAATAGAAAAAATAGCATGTCGTATCACAGGGGAGTTTTTCATTTTTATCGCATCGGTACAAAGCCTTGTTCGAATTCTTGAAATGGAACCCAATCAAGTTAGGTCGAATGAATAAATGGATAGGGGCCTTATGGCTTCAATTTGAAATTAATTATCAGAAAGAAAAAAGCAACCAACTTCTGTTCTTAATTTGAATAATTTCCCGATCTAATTAGACGTTAAAAATGGATTAGTGCCTGATACGGGAAGGGCGTCCCCCTGGACCTGGACGAGGGGATTCTATATTTTTTAATGAATCCTAACTATTGGCATTTTCTATTATGGAATAGCGCTGTGTGTCTAAAAGAAATAGTATAT